GGCGAAATTATTATAATAAAATCTGGATTAACAAATTAACGAAGTTTTTGGAAAAAAATAGTTGGGATCTTTCTGTTTCCGGGGGGTTTGCAGAAGTGTTAGAGATCTCAGTACTATTGGGGGGTAGGGGGGTTTAACGCGAAAAATCCAAGAACTATAGTCAACTATATTTCCCAAAGAAAGGGGGGAATCAAGAAATATATTATGCACTTGATATAGAGATATGCAATTCTTATGTTATGTCATTCCACTATTCACCATTATCAGGGGGACCAAGAAATATGTTCAACCTTGTTAGTCAGGACCGTGTGCACTCTGAAATGTCAGGTGAAAGGAAGACAAAAAAGAGAACCCCTGACCCCTGTGGAGTGAACGCTCGGCTTGGTGGGTAACGAGGAGTATGTATTACCACCATTAACTTATGCAAGCGTCGATGAACGTGGGAGGATTCGTAGCAACCAATAGGCCCTGAAGTAGGAACCAAATGCCAGGAATAATTCACTGGGAGCGACCCCCACAAATATTTGTCCCTCACCTTCAAGAACCGTATTCATTAAGATATGGACTGGATGGTAGGTTCTTACTGCGCATCCTTGTTTTGGAGGGTGGGATGTCATTTACTTGGTATATCTTTATTAAGTGGACGAAATTATTGAGTAAATAAATCTCTCCGTCCCCGATTTCGTTTTTTGTTAGATATGTTTCAAGAATGGTTAATGAAAGTCTTCAGAGAATGTTGATGAATGAATGGTTAAACCCTAGTGAATGGTGATAATACATATATGTACTGATAAGTTACAGGGATATGGTTTACACCATAATATGGTGATAATGCATATATGGTCAAATGAAACCATTCGTCAAAGAATAGTTTAGTTTGAGAATCCTAGCTTTGGGAGTTAGGGGTAGGAGTTAGAATCTCCTTTCTTTGAGCATTAGGAAGGGGTTTAACCTTCACCTGCCGGTTTACAAGACCGGTGCTCTGGGTATTAAGCTACTAGTGCATCGCCAGCGAAGTCACTTGTTTTCAGCTCAGCCTGCTAGAGGGGATAGAACCAGGAACAGAACAAAGTAAAGAACTGATGCGATTTGGCCAATAATAATGAACGGATGTTCTACAGGCATACCCCCAATTCATGTAAGAATAACAACATCCGCAACAAGAGTCCAGAAGAGGAATTGGGTTATTGGGCGGAAGGTCAGGCTTCGCTGTTTAGAGGTGTGGAGGATAGGGACAACCATTAGGACTAGGATGGAAGATAGGAGAGCAAGGACCCCGCCTAGCTTATTAGGAATAGAGCGTAGAATGGCGTAGGCGAATAGGAAATATCATTCGGGCTTGATATGAGGGGGAGTCACAAGGGGGTTGGCCGGTGTAAAGTTGTCGGGGTCTCCTAGGAGGTTAGGGGTAAATAGAGCAAGTGATGTAAGTGCAATCAAGAGGGCAGCAAACCCAAGCAAGTCTTTGTACGAGAAGTAGGGGTGAAACGAAATTTTGTCGGCATCAGAGTTTAGTCCTAGTGGGTTGTTTGAGCCTGTTTCGTGAAGGAAAAGGAGATGGACGACGGTGGCGGCTGCAATTACGAATGGGAAGAGAAAGTGGAAGGCGAAAAAGCGGGTGAGGGTTGCGTTATCTACCGAAAAGCCACCTCAGATTCATTGGACTAAGGCATCCCCTACATAGGGGACGGCAGAGAGGAGGTTTGTAATGACGGTTGCGCCTCAGAAGGATATTTGTCCTCATGGAAGAACATACCCTACGAAGGCGGTCATCATTACTAGAAGTAGTAGTACTACTCCAATGTTTCATGTTTCCTTGTAGAGGTAGGACCCGTAGTAAAGGCCTCGTCCAATGTGAAGGTAGATACAAATGAAAAAGAAGGATGCGCCGTTAGCATGCATATTTCGAATCAATCAGCCGTAGTTTACGTCTCGGCAGATGTGGGCGACGGAGGAAAACGCTGTAGCGATGTCAGATGTATAATGTATGGCCAGGAATAAGCCTGTGAGCAGTTGTGAGGCCAGGCAGAGGCCTAAAAGGGAGCCAAAGTTTCACCAGACGGAAATGTTTGAGGGGGCAGGAAGGTCGACTACTGCGTCGTTAGCAATTTTAAGGAGAGGGTGGGTTTTTCGAAGGCTGGCCATATGGTTCTTGTAGTTAAAGCATAACAGTGGCTTTTCAAGCCACCAATCCTGGTTAGAGTCCTGGCAAGAATTATGTCGTTTGTGGTCTCCTTGTTTTTAGTTGGGTTGGTAGTGGGCTTAGTGGCGGTTGCCTCTAACCCCTCTCCTTATTTTGCTGCTTTGGGGTTGGTAGTTGTGTCGGGAATAGGCTGTGGGGTGTTGGTAAGTTTTGGAGGAACGTTTTTGTCCTTAGTATTATTTCTTATTTACTTGGGGGGGATGCTAGTTGTGTTTGCTTACTCGGCTGCTCTTGCAGCTGAACCTTACCCTGAGGGGTGGTTAGATGGGCCAGTAATTGCCTACACGGCTATATATTTAGCCGTGGTAGTATCCGTCAGTGTACCTTTTTGAGGGGGGTGATATGAGGTTTCCTGAGTTCCGGTGGATGAGGCGGGAGAGTTCTTTACCTTGCGGGGGGATGTAAGCGGAGTGGCGCTAATATACTCTTTAGGAGGGGGAATGCTTGTATTTAGCGCGTGAATGCTGTTGCTAACGTTGTTTGTGGTATTGGAGTTGACGCGAGGTTTAAGTCGAGGAACGGTGCGTGCAGTTTAGTGGGATTCTCACACGCGTCCCTAAAATGATTGCTAAGGTAAGGGTGAGGAGAAACATTCCAAGATGTGTAATTAATATTCCACGTTGGATGTCGCTTGTGGTTGTAGCTAGGCGGCGGTTTGAGGAAGTTGCAGCTTTAGGGCCTGTTTTCCCAAGTCAGGACCGATCAAGGTTTTGGGCTGCGAGCTTTTGGCCTATTATTATGCTTGACTTTGGGAGAGCTCGGTGGGTGATCAGGGGAAAGAACCCAAGAAGGTTAGAGAATCGGTGAGGGCCAGATTTAGGGCGGAGCTTAAAGTGTTTAGCTACTAGGTAGACCATTTCTATTGCCACTAACACTCCGGCGATTGTGACGCCTAGTGCTGCTATTTTTAAGGGGGTGGCCATGGTTAAAATGGGTGTTTTATCAGGAAGGACGGAGTTAAGAATGAGGTAGCCTGCCACAATGCTTCCTATGGCCAGTCGTTTTAGGGGGCCAATGACGTGGGGGTCGTTTTCATTAATAGGGGAAAGAGGGAGTGTTCGGTTGTTTCCGACTAGAACGTAGAAAGTGAGTCGTAGGCTGTAAGCGGCTGTAAGGGCGGTGGCTACCAGGGTGACGAAAAGGGCCCAGGCGTTTAGGTGGGATGTGTTTATTGCTTCGATGATGGCATCTTTGGAGAAGAATCCGGACAGGAAAGGGGTGCCAGTTAGTGCAAGGTTGCCCAAGATTAGGGCGGAGGAGGTGAAAGGGGCATGTCGGAACAATCCTCCTATTTTCCGAACATCTTGCTCATCGTTGAGGCAGTGAATCACAGCACCGGCACAGAGGAAGAGTATAGCTTTAAAGAAGGCATGGGTGCAGATATGGAAGAAAGCAAGTTGGGGTTGGCCTAGACCAACCGTTACCATTATTAATCCTAGCTGGCTTGAGGTGGAAAAAGCAATGACCTTTTTAATATCATTTTGGGTTAGGGCGCAGAAAGCAGTGAATAGGGTGGTGAGGGCCCCGAGTCATAGACAGACAGTTAAAGAAATGGGGTTGGCAATGAGGAGATCGCCGAAACGGATGAGTAGAAAAATACCCGCAATAACTATTGTGCTTGAGCGCAATAGAGAAGAGACGGGGGTTGGGCCTTCTATGGCAGCGGGAAGCCATGGGTGGAGTCCAAATTGTGCTGATTTTCCGGTGGCTGCGATGATGGCAGCTACAAGGATAGGGAGGGCGCCTTTTTCTTGGGCAAGCGCGATGATTTCACTAATTGTCCAGGAATTAAAGGCAGCAAGACATCCGGCCATAAGAAATAGGAAGCCGATGTCTCCAACTCGGTTATAGCCGACGGCTTGAAGAGCTGCTGTGTTGGCGTCAGATCGTCCGCATCATCAGCCAATGAGGAGGAAAGATATTATTCCTACGCCTTCTCAGCCAATGAATAGTTGGTAAAGGTGATTGGATGTAACTAGGAATATCATTGCGAATAAGAAAATGAGGAGATGTATGTAGAATCGACCGATGTTAGGGTCGCTGGACATATATCAGAGGGTAAAGTCTAAAATACATCAAGTTACGAAAAGACCGACAGGAATGAAGACGAGGGCGTAGAAATCAAGGTTGAAGCCAAGGGATATTTGGAAGGAGTCGGTATAAATAATGGGGAGATCCATGGTAGAGACATCTTGTTTGAACTGAAGGTGGTGTGAAAGGGGAAAGAGACTGGCCAGGAAAGCCAAAAGAACAGATGTTTTTACAAATTGTGCTATGTCAGTGGCGGCCTCAGGGTTTTTTATAATGCGGGCTAGGGGAATAAGAAGTAATACTAGAACGAGAAGGGTACCAGAAGCAATCAGTTCTAAATGGTTGTCCATAGCTACTACTTGGATTTGCACCAAGAGTTTTTGGTTCCTAAGACCAACGGATGAGCTGTTATCCTTTAGAAGCGAGGCGAGAAGAGCCCGGGACTCCAACCCGGGACACGAAGGTTAGCAACCCCAGTTGCGGGCGAGCCTCTCTCGGTGGGTAAGAGGGGTCTAACCCCTATTTTCAGAATCACAATCTGACGTTTTGGTTAAACTATACCTACGTCTAGCATCATCCTCAAATTAGTGAGGGTTTTAATGTAAGGAGAAGAAGGGGGAGAAGGTGGAGTGCAATTAGAAGGTGTTCGCGGGTGTGCGAGGGGGGAAGGGGTAAAATATGGCTTGGAATTGGGCCTCGTTGAGTCATTAAGAACATATAGAGGGAGTAGCCAGCGGTAATTAGGGTCCCGGTGCCCGTAAGAAAAATTGTTCATCAAGATCAGTTTCATAGTGATATGATGATGGAGACCTCTGCGACAAAATTAGGGAGAGGCGGTAGGGCTAGGTTAGCGACAGATGCAATAAATCATCATAGGCCCATTAATGGGAGAGCTGCTTGCAATCCACGGGCTAGGACTATTGTTCGGGTGTGGGTTCGTTCATAATTCGTGTTGGCCAAACAGAAGAGAGCGGAGGAGGTTAGACCATGGGCAATTATTAGTGTCAAGGCGCCGGAGAAGCCTCAGGTTGTCTGGATAAGAATACCAGCTACAACAAGACCTATGTGACCGACAGAGGAGTATGCAATTAGGGATTTGAGGTCTGTCTGTCGTAAGCAGATGGCAGCTGTTATAATGAGGCCTCACAGGGCAAGGACCATGAAAGGGTATGCAAGTTCTTTCGTTAGTGGGCCTAAGATTACGAGAATTCGTATTATTCCGTATCCGCCCAGTTTTAGAAGGACGGCCGCAAGGACTATTGAGCCCGCAACTGGGGCTTCTACGTGGGCTTTTGGGAGTCACAAGTGGATGCCGTAGAGTGGCATTTTTACAAGGAAAGCAAGTAGGCATGCTGTTCACCAGAAGCCGCTGCCTCAGTTGGAGTGGGTGAGGGGTTGAGTGTAGGGAAGGATGAGCATTGAGAGAGTGCCGGTGTCGTTTTGTAGTATAAGGAGGGCTACTAGTAATGGGAGTGAGCCAGCAAGTGTATAGAATAAGAAGTAAGTACCTGCGGTCAGTCGTTCTGTTTGGTTGCCTCAGCGGGTAATTAAGAAGAGCGTGGGAATGAGGGTGGCTTCAAATATTAGGTAAAACATAAGTAGTTCTGTTGCGCCAAATGCAAGAATTAGGAGGGAGTGAAGGATGACCATGATGGTAATATATAGGCGCTGTCGGGGGATTGGCTCAGAAGTTATGTGGTTTTGACTTGCTATGACTATTAAAGGAAGAAGCCAGCAGGATAATACTAATAAAGGACTTGAGAGGGAGTCAGTCCCTAAGTAGGGGGAAAGAAAGCTTCATCCTGTGTCTCAGGGTTTCTTTATTCAAATCAGGCTAGCTGTAGCAATGAGTAGGCCATTTATTGTGGTTATCTGTCAAATTCATTTTGCGGGGGAGAGCCAAATGGCTGGGATAAGCATTAGTGTTGGGATTAGAATTTTTAGCATTGCAGAAGATTTAGGTTTTGTAGGCGGTCTGTGCCGTGGGTTCGGGCCGTGGCTACGAGAAGGGCTAAGCCTGCGCCTGCTTCACAAGCCGAAAAAGCCAGCAAGAGTATAGGTGCAACTGAGAAGCCCGCGCAATTTGATTGGAGAGCTCAGAGAGATAATGCGACAAACAGAGAAAGTATTATGCCTTCTAAGCATAGTAGTGCGGATAGGAGGTGGGTTCGGTGAAAGGTCAGTCCGGTAAGGCCCAGTAAAAAGGCTGAGGAGAAGGCAAAGTGGATGGGTGTCATAAGACATTTGCAGGTTTTAACAGCAATTTTTTGAGCCGAAATCAAAGGTTTTTATTAAACTAAGTGTCTGTTTATTCTGCCCACTCCAGGCCCCCTTGAATTCATTCGTAGATGAGGCCAATAGTTAGGAGAATTAGAACAGCTGAGGCTCAGAAGAAAGTTCCGAGGGGGGACAAGAGCTGGTCTCCTCATGGAAGGGGGAGTAGTAGGGCAATTTCGAGATCGAAGAGAAGGAACAGGATTGCAACTAGGAAAAATCGTAGGGAAAAAGGAAGCCGAGCGGAGCCAAGGGGGTCAAAGCCACATCCGTAGGGGGAGAGCTTTTCATAATCGGGGGTTATTTGAGGCAACCAGAAGGAGACGATAGCAAGGATGGCAGATAGGGCTACAGCAATAGTAATGCAAGTTATGAGTAGGCTAGTCATGTATCTTTCCTTGGATTTTAACCAAGACCGGGTGATTGGAAGTCACTTATACTTTTTAATACTAGAAAGATTAGGATCCTCATCAGTAGATGGAAATGTAGAGGAAAAGTCAGACAACATCTACGAAGTGTCAGTATCAGGCGGCTGCCTCGAATCCGAAGTGGTGACCAGATGTAAAGTGATATTGGATTTGACGTAAAAGACAAACGGCTAGGAAGGTGGAGCCAATAATTACATGTAGGCCATGAAAGCCGGTGGCTACAAAGAAGGTTGAGCCATAGACCCCGTCTGCAATTGTAAAGGGGGCTTCGTAATACTCAAGGGCTTGGAGGAAAGTAAAATAGAAGCCAAGGAGAATAGTAAGTGTAAGAGACTGGATTGCTTGTTTTCGTTCCCCTTCTATGATGCTGTGGTGTGCCCAAGTGACAGTCACTCCGGAAGCTAGGAGAACCGCCGTATTAAGTAGTGGGACTTCAAACGGATCTAGGGTAGTGATGCCCGTAGGGGGCCAGCAGCCACCCAGTTCGGGGGTTGGTGCAAGACTTGAGTGGTAGAATGCTCAGAAAAAGCCTAGGAAGAAGAAGACTTCGGAGGTAATGAATAAAATTATTCCGTATCGGAGGCCCTTTTGAACGGGAGGGGTGTGGTGACCTTGGAATGTGCCCTCTCGGACAATGTCTCGTCATCATTGGTATATAGTTAATAAAAGAAGGATAGTGCCTAAGGTTATGAGTACAGTGGAGTTAAAGTGGAATCATATTGCGAGACCAGATGTTATCAACAGGGCGGCAACTGCGCCTGTTAGTGGCCAGGGGCTGGGGTCAACTATGTGGTATGCATGTGCTTGATGTGCCATTAGACGTTTTCTTGTAGGTAGAGGCTTAGTAGGAGGACAAAGACGTAGGCTTGGATTATTGCGACGGCTACTTCTAGTAGGGTTAGGAGGAATAGAAGAATTGTTGTTAAAATAGCTACTGTGGGTATTAGAGGGAGTAGGACGAAAGCAGCTGTGGCGATTAGTTGAATGAGCAGGTGGCCTGCTGTTAGGTTAGCGGTTAGTCGAACGCCTAGGGCTAAGGGTCGGATGAAGAGGCTGATTGTTTCGATAATAATTAAAGCAGGAATTAAGGCTACGGGAGTTCCTTCTGGAAGGAGGTGACCTAGGGCAGCGGTGGGATTTTTTCGTAGGCCAATAATTACTGTGGCTAGTCAAAGGGGGACGGCTAGGGCTATATTTAGGGAGAGTTGGGTTGTAGGGGTGAAGGTGTATGGAAGAAGTCCTAACATATTAATGGAGATTAAGAATACCATTAGTGATGCAAATATAAGGGCTCATTTGTGGCCTCCCATGTTTAGGGGAAGGAGAAGTTGTTGTGTAAATCGATTGATAAATCAGCCTTGGAGGGTTAGTAGGCGGTTATTTATTCATCGGGAAGATGGAGTGGGGAAGAAGATTCATGGGAGGAGGAGGGCAATGGCAATCAGGGGGATGCCAAGAAGTGTTGGGCTTAGGAATTGATCGAAGAAGCTTAGTGTCATGGTCAGGTTCAGGAGTTAGTTTTTAAAGCTTGGGCGCTTTGGGAGGCAGGCTCGTTTGGGAAGGTGTGTGATATGATTTTTGGTGGAAGAAAGAGGAGGAAAACAAGTCAAGAGAATAGTATGATGGCGAGTCAGGGTGAGGGGTTGAGTTGAGGCATGTCACTAAGGGTGTTTGGGAGGCACCATTCTTTAGCTTAAAAGGCTAACGCTAGGCCCATAATAGCTTCTTAGTGAGGCGTCTTCGAGTATTAATGAGGATCAGTTTTCAAAGTGTTCTAGTGGAACGGCTTCAACAACAATTGGTATAAAGCTGTGGTTTGCACCGCAAATTTCAGAGCATTGTCCGTAGAAGACTCCGGGTCGGGATGCAATAAAAGCTGTTTGGTTTAAGCGTCCGGGGACAGCGTCTATTTTGACTCCGAGTGAGGGGACAGCTCATGAGTGGAGGACATCTTCAGCAGAAACTAGGACTCGGATGGGGGAATCAACGGGGATAACTATTCGATGGTCAGTTTCTAAGAGGCGGAATTGACCAGGTGTTAAGTCTTGGGTGGGAACTATATACGAGTCAAAGTTTAGGTCGTCATAGTCTGTATATTCATAGCTTCAGTATCATTGGTGGCCTATGGCTTTGATTGTGAGGTGAGGGTCATTAATTTCATCCATTAGATAAAGGATTCGTAAGGAGGGGAGTGCGATTAAGATTAAAATAACAGCTGGAAGAATCGTTCAGATTACCTCGATTTCCTGGGAGTCTAAAATATATTTATTAGTTAATTTAGTGGAAACTATTGCGATAATAATGTAAAGAACTAATGTGCTGATTAAAAATGCAATCATTAGGGCATGGTCATGGAAGTGTAGAAGTTCCTCTATTACAGGTGAAGCTGCATCTTGGAAGCCTAATTGTGAGGGATGTGCCATTAATTCTAAGATACGCGGGATTCTAACCCACAATTCGGCCTTGACAAAGCGGTGTAATAACTTGTTTTACTAATATCTTAGTTGTTATTAAGAAAGTGGCAGAGCGGCTATGTGGTTGGCTTGAAACCAATTTATGGGGGTTCGACTCCTCCCTTTCTCGTTATTTTCCTCGTACTTGAACAAACGCCGGCTCCTCAAATGTGTGATAAGGAGGTGGGCAGCCGTGCAGCCACTCAACGTTTGTAATAGTTAGCTCCACTCCCAGAACTTCACGTTTAGCGGCGAATGCTTCTCAGATAATAAATAAGAAGATAATTACGGCCACTAGGGAGATCAAGGAGCCAATAGAAGATACTGTGTTTCATAGGGTGTAGGCGTCTGGATAGTCTGAATATCGACGAGGCATTCCAGCTAGGCCTAGGAAGTGTTGTGGGAAGAAAGTTAAATTTACGCCCACAAACATGATCCCAAAGTGGATTTTTGTTCATGTAGAGTGGAGGGTATAGCCCGTAAAAAGGGGGAATCAGTGTACAAATGCCGCGACAATTGCGAATACAGCTCCTATTGAGAGAACGTAGTGGAAATGGGCTACGACATAATATGTGTCGTGAAGGACAATGTCTAGAGAAGAGTTGGCTAAAACAATCCCTGTAAGTCCTCCTACAGTAAATAGGAAAATAAAGCCAAGGGCCCAGAGAAGGGGTGTTTCTCATTTAATTGACCCCCCATGGAGTGTGGCGAGTCAGCTAAAGACTTTTACACCTGTGGGAATTGCAATAATTATTGTGGCAGAGGTGAAGTAGGCTCGTGTATCAACGTCTATTCCAACCGTAAACATATGGTGAGCTCAGACAATAAACCCTAGGAGGCCAATTGCTATCATAGCTCAAACCATACCCATGTATCCGAAGGGTTCTTTTTTACCTGAATAGTAGGCAACGATATGGGAAATTATTCCGAAGCCGGGAAGAATCAGGATATATACTTCAGGATGCCCAAAGAATCAAAACAAGTGTTGATATAAGATTGGGTCCCCTCCTCCGGCAGGGTCGAAGAAGGTGGTGTTTAGGTTTCGGTCTGTTAGGAGCATTGTGATGCCGGCAGCAAGAACAGGAAGGGAAAGTAGAAGAAGCACTGCTGTAATTAGGACGGCTCAGACGAAGAGGGGTGTTTGATACTGTGAGATGGCAGGGGGTTTTATGTTAATAATTGTTGTAATAAAATTGATAGCGCCTAAAATTGATGAGATTCCGGCCAAATGAAGAGAGAAAATAGTTAGGTCTACAGAGGCTCCGGCATGGGCGAGGTTGCCTGCTAGGGGAGGGTAAACAGTTCAACCAGTTCCAGCACCCGCTTCTACACCTGAGGAGGCAAGGAGAAGGAGGAAGGAAGGAGGAAGGAGCCAAAAGCTCATGTTGTTCATCCGGGGAAAGGCCATGTCAGGTGCTCCAATCATTAAGGGGATAAGCCAGTTCCCAAAACCACCAATTATAATTGGTATTACTATAAAGAAAATTATTACAAATGCATGTGCTGTAACGATCACGTTATAAATTTGATCGTCTCCAAGAAGGGCACCGGGCTGGCTAAGCTCAGCCCGAATGAGTAAACTCAGGGCTGTGCCTACTATCCCGGCTCAGGCGCCGAATACTAGATAGAGGGTGCCAATGTCTTTATGATTAGTTGAGAACAGTCAACGTGTAGTTGCCACAGGTAGGATGGCTGAGGTTTAAGCGGTGGATTGTAGCCCCATATACAGAGGTTTGAGTCCTCTTCTTACCAAGCCTTGAGGTGTTTTACATGTCGGATTGCAAATCCGAAGTAGCCGATTAGCGTCGGCCGGGGCTTACCCCGCCTTTCGGTTTTAGGCGGGGTAAGTTAGACGGATGCTCGCTGGTTTGGGCGCTTAGCTGTTAACTAAGAGTTTGTAGGATCGAGGCCTGCCTGTCTAGAGAGGCTTTAGCTTAATTAAAGTGTTTGCTTTGCACGCAGAAGATGTGGGGTAATATCCCGCAAGTCTTATTAGGGGGCCGGGCGGACTTCATCTTGAGTGGGCGGTGGGTTTGTTGGTTAGTTCAAATTTTGAGGGTCAGATATTCGGCGATGTAGGGCCTAGGGGGTTTGCACCCCTGCAGAGGGCTCTGAAGGCCCTTGGTCTACTGTGCTAACCTAAGTCCCTATTATGTGATCAGTGCAATGGCTGCTGGTGTTAAGGGGAGGAGCAGTATTGTTGCCGCTGCGGAGACTGCAAGGGGGAATGATAGTTGAGAGGTCTGGAGTCGTCAGGGGGTGGCCCCTGCCATGGTGTTTGGTGCTATTGTAAGGGTTATGGCATAGGTGAGTCGTAAATAAAAGTATAGGCTCAGTAATGCGCTAAGGGCTGCTAGGGTGGCGGTTGGCACAAGTTCTTGCTTGGTTAGTTCTTGAAGGATAAGTCACTTTGGCATAAATCCGGTTAGAGGGGGAAGGCCGCCTAACGATAGGAGAATCAGGGGGGTTAGGGCAGTGATGATTGGGGTTTTTGTTCAGGAAGTAGCGAGGGCGTTGATGGTAGTTGAGTTGTTGATTTTAAAAGTAATGAATGTTGAAAAAGTCATGATTAAATATAATAAGAGAGTAAGAAGCGTAAGGGAAGGTGCAAATTGTAGGACTAATATTATCCAGCCAAGGTGAGCGATGGATGAGTAGGCCAAAATCTTTCGGAGTTGGGTTTGATTTAAGCCTCCTCATCCACCGACGAGGGTGGAAGTTAGGCCCAGCATTACGAGGAGGGTGGAGTCTGTGGGGTGGAGTTGCATTAGGAGTGCAAAGGGAGCAAGTTTTTGTCAAGTGGAAAGAATGAGTCCTGTGGTTAGGTCAAGTCCTTGAAGCACTTCTGGCAATCAGGAGTGGACAGGGGCAAGACCGATCTTCAGGGCAAGGGCTATGGTAATCATGGTAAGAGGGAAGGGGTGGGATATTTGTTGGATGTCCCATTGCCCTGTTAATCAGGCATTAGTGGTACTGGCAAAAAGGAGTATGGCTGCTGCGGCAGCTTGGGTAAGGAAATACTTTGTGGCTGCTTCAACTGCTCGTGGGTGATGGTGTTGGGCTATGAGGGGAATAATAGCTAGAGTATTTATCTCGAGGCCCATTCATGCAAGGAGTCAATGGGAGCTTGCAAAGGTAATTGTTGTTCCTAAGCCAAGGCCAAGTAAAAGGGTGGCTAAAATGTAGGGATTCATTAGCGAGGGATGGATTTTAACCAACATTTTTGGGGTATGGGCCCAAAAGCTTACTTAGCTGACCTGACTAGGAAGTGGTGTAGTGGAAGCACTAAGAGTTTTGATCTCTTCAGGTAGGGTTCGAACCCCTTCTTTCTAAGGAGATGGGGGGACTTTAACCCCCATGATTCACTCTATCAAAGTGGCCCTTTGCTTCAGGCACAGCTCCGTTTACAGTTGTGGGGGGAGTCCAGCAAAGGCGGTTGGCATAGCCAGGTGCCAAACAATTAGAGCAAGGGTTATTGGGAGAAAGTTTTTTCAGATAAGGTGTATGAGTTGGTCGTATCGGAACCGAGGGTAGGATGCTCGAACTCACAGAAATAGGAGGGAGAGGAAGGCAGCTTTTGTCATGAGATTGACGGCTGTTAGTTCCGGAAAACTTGGAATGTGGGAGGCTCCGAGGAAAAGGGTGGCGGAAAGAGTATTCATCAGGAGAATATTGGCATACTCCGCTAGGAAAAATAAGGCGAAGGGGCCCCCTGCGTACTCAACGTTGAAGCCGGAAACTAGCTCAGATTCTCCCTCTGTTAAGTCGAAGGGTGCACGATTTGTCTCGGCGAGGGTTGAAATATATCATATTGCTGCTAAAGGTCAGGCGGGTAAAATTAACCAGATGCTCTCTTGAGCGACATTAAAGGTTTGGAGGGTAAAGCCTCCTGTAAAAATAATGATACTAAGGAGGATTAGTCCGAGGCTTACTTCGTAGGAGATGGTTTGGGCTACGGCACGAAGAGCACCAAGTAGGGCGTACTTGGAGTTCGAGGCTCAGCCTGAGCCAAGAATTGAGTAAACCGCAAGACTGGAAATGGCAAGGATGAAGAGGATGCCTAAGTTTAGGTCCGCAATTGGATAAGGAATAGGCATTGGAATTCATAAGAGAAGGGCTAACGTAAGGGCTAGTATTGGGGCAAGAAGAAATAGAACGGGAGAGGATGTGGAGGGACGGACGGGTTCTTTAATAAAAAGCTTTACTCCGTCCGCGATTGGTTGAAGAAGACCAAAAGGACCTACGACGTTTGGGCCTTTCCGCAGCTGTATGTAACCTAAAACTTTTCGCTCAATTAAAGTAAAGAAAGCCACGGCTAATAGTACGGGGACAATGTAGGCGAGGGGGTTGATGATGTGAATCATAAGGGTGGAAATCATAGTTGGGGAGGGGACTTGAACCCCTGTTCAAAGGGCTTAGGCCTTTTGCAATATGCCGTGCTCTGCCACCTCAACATGCCATTTTCTCAGGCTGCCTTGGGCACGCCCTTTTACCTGTTTTAGTTGGTTTCGTTAGATGAGGGTAAGGCGTGTCTAAAACATTGGCCTTTCCTTTTCGGTCCTTTCGTACTAGAAAAGGTCGTTTCATAGATAGAAACTGACCTGGATTACTCCGGTCTGAACTCAGATCACGTAGGACTTTAATCGTTGAACAAACGAACCCTTAATAGCGGCTGCACCATTAGGATGTCCTGATCCAACATCGAGGTCGTAAACCCCCTTGTCGATAAGGGCTCTGTAAGGGGATTGCGCTGTTATCCCTAGGGTAACTCGGTCCGTTGATCGGCTTTGCCGGATCTAGCTGGTCAGAAATTCTGTTTCTTAGAGCGGTGGCTCTTGGCTTTGAAAACATGTTTTCACTCCGCATGGGGGTTGGTTATTTCCCCAGGGTCGCCCCAACCGAAGACATTAGGACAGGGACTATTTAGTTCAGGCCCTTGCTGGGGATGTTTGACATAGGCTGTCTTAGTGTCTAAAGCTCCATAGGGTCTTCTCGTCTTATGAGATAATCCCCGCTTCTGCACGGGGAGATCAATTTCATTGGCTGAAGAAAGGAGACAGTCAAGCCCTCGTGATGCCATTCATACAGGTCTCCATTTAAAAGACAAGTGATTGCGCTACCTTTGCACGGTCAAAATACCGCGGCCGTTGAACTTAAAGTCACTGGGCAGGCGTGACCTCTTATTTGTTGATTTTGCAAGAGGCGGTGTTTTTGGTAAACAGGCGAGGCTTAAGGTGTTTGCCGAGTTCCTTCTTTCTCTTTTAGCCTTTCCCTTAAAGCACACCAGTGTGGGGTTAACGATATGTTCCTGGGGGGTTTTCTGGCTTTAATGTGGAGTGCCCAGTGCCCTCTTCTGTTGGGGTCGTTAAATTTCGGCGGGAGGTCCGTTCCGACATACACTTGTGCTGGGAGAGGGCCGAGGCCCTCTTATTACTCATATTAGCAGGATCACTCCCATGTAGGCATGGGATGGCTTGGTAGAGTTAGGGGTTAAGACTGAATTGTCGGAATCTAAGGGCGGGTTGAATATTTAAGCTATAACGCTTTTCAAGAGGATGGCTGCTCTTAAGCCCACCTAAACAATGGCCCTTGTTTGTTGTGATCTTTATCCTCCTGGGAAGGTTGTATCCTTTTTCAAAGGGGCTGTACCCCCCTTGACTAACTCTTCTGGCTTCTCAGTTGTCAAATTCGGAGGTCAAGTGCCGAGGTGAGAGGAGAATCAAGAAGGCTGAACTTTTATCCACTTTCCAAGCAACCAGCTATAACCAAGTTCGTTAGGTCTGTCACCTCTACTCGAAGATCTTCCCACTCTGTTGCCACAGAGAAGGGTGTGCCCTTATTATAGGCTGTCTTGGAGTAGCTCACTTGGTTTCGGGGTTTTAAACTGAAGTGCGCTTTGCTTAAATTTTGCTAGCTAAACCATGATGCAAAAGGTACGAGGATTAACCTCTGCTTTTATAGGCTTAAATTGGGTTGTTTCATTTCTCTTTCAGCTTTCCCTTGCGGTACTTTCTTTATTGCGCCGAAGCTCTTTTCTGTCTCCCATACTCAGAGGGAAAAATGGTTTGTTTTGTTTCTTTAGTGTCTGTGGGGTTATTAATGATGATTTATTTATTTTTGGGGGTTGGGCTAGCTATTGGGCGTCAGAGCAATCCGGGTTGCACGGATGTCTTCTCAGTGTAAGGGAGGTGCTTTGCGTTATTTAGCTATGCTCTGAATTTTTCCAAGCGCACCTTCCGGTACACTTACCATGTTACGACTTGCCTCCCCTTTGCAGTTTTTATTTTTTAAGTAATGTTTGTGTTAGCTCGGGGAGAGTGACGGGCGGTGTGTACGCGCTTCAGGGCCAATTTCAGCAGAGCACTCTACTCTCTGCTTACTACTAAATCCTCCTTCAGGCACTTTTTTCAGGGTGCCATCCGTATTCATTATAAACTATTGAATGTAGCCCATTTCTTCCCTTTCCATTCGCTACACCTCGACCTGACGTTTTAGGCTGTGCCGATTATGCTTACTACGGGATCTTCACAGAGTAAGCTGACGACGGCGGTATATAGGCGGATAAGGCAAGGAAAGGTGAGGTTGAACGGGGATTATCGGTTCTAGAACAGGCTCCTCTAGGTGGATCTAAAGCACCGCCAAGTCCTTTGGGTTTTAAGCTGATGCTCGTAGTACCCGGGCGGATAGAAAAGTGGGTTAATATCTGTGTTTAGGGCTAAGCATAGTGGGGTATCTAATCCCAGTTTGTTCCATAGCTTTCGTGGAGTCAGGGGGTTTAAAGTCACTTTCGTGGTTGGGTTTCGTATCTTCATGCGCGTATAACAGCTTTGAAGTCGTTTAGCTTTAGTTTTGTAAGAACCCTTAACCACTCTTTACGCCGAAGACTATCAACTTGGGTCCCTCGTATAACCGCGGTGGCTGGCACGAGATTTACCGGCCCTGTTAACATTAACTAAGTCAAGTTTTCACTCATGGCTTAATATTTGTCACTGCTGAATTCCCTTGAGGGTGTGGCTTAGCAAGGCGTCGTGGGCTAAAAGTATTGTGCCTGATACCAGCTCCTTGTCTCCATCCAGGAGGCTGTAGGGCATTCTCACAGGGGTGCGGATACTTGCATGTGTAAATTTAGTTATAGCTGATGGCAAAGTCAGGACCAAGCCTTTGTGCTTTCGGAGCTTTCTAGGGCTCATCTTAACATCTTCAGTGTTATGCTTTAATTAAGCTACGATAGC